GAATTGCAATTAAACTCGGCCCAATCTTTTACTAAAAGGATTGAGCCGAACCAAATAAAGAACGAGACCTATAGTTCCTATGATATTTTTTTTTATAGAATATAGGTAGATATAAAAAAAAAGATCTTAAATACAAGAACAAGATATAAGACTAAACAACGAAAAGGCGTCTTTCTATTGTTGTATCCATAATTTATCCTATGGATCTTGGGATTGGTAGATTATTTTCGATTTATATCTCATAGTTATGGGTATGGATCAAGCCAAGGAGCACAACGCCCTCTACCCACCCCATATATTGTCCTTTTCGTTCCGTGTTGCACTAGAAACTTCTTTATTATTGTACAAAATTATACGAAAATGACTTGAATTCTTAACTTAATAAGAAATAAAAAAGAGATAAAAAATATTTCTCTTTTCGAGAAAAATTTGTACACGACATGGGAGAAACCTCTCTTTATATTTATAATTGAAGAAGGGGTGCCATCATCTTATAGTGAAGTGATACCCCGATTCCCACAATGGAATCATTTCTTTCAATTCTTTCATTTCAATACTTACTCTTTATTAGTTAATGATCCTGGTAATTGGATCTATAGGCTTATTCCGAGAGTAAATATTCAAATGATTATTCATCGAATGACTATTCATCTATTGTATTTTCATTCAAATAGGGGGCAGGAAGGCTCTATGGAAAAATGGCGGTTCAATCCGATGTTGTCTAAGGAGGAGTTAGAACACAGGTGTGTACTAAGTAAATCACTAGAAGGTACTGGTCCCCTTAGAAATACTAATGGGAGCGAAGACCCTGTTATAAATAATATGATTCATGGTTGGGTTGATAGTGACAGCTCTAATAATGTTGATCATTTATTCGGTGTCAGCAACATTCGGAGTTTGCTTTCTGATGACACGTTTTTCGTTAGGGATAGTAATGGTGAAAATTTTTCCATATATTTTGATATTGAAAATCTTATTTTTGAAATTGAAGACGATCATTCTTCTCTGAGTGAATTGGGAAGTTTTTTTTTTAGTTACCTAAATTATAGTTATCCGAATGATGGATCTAAAAGTGACAATCACGACTACGACCGTTACATGTATGATACTCAATATAGTTGGAATAATCACATTACTAGTTGCATTGATAATTTTCTTCATTCTGAAATCCATATTGATAGTTACATTTCAAGCAATAGTGACAATTACAGTAAGAGTTACATTTATAGTTACATTTGTAGTGAAAGTGTAAATAGTATTGACAGTGAGAGTTTCAGTATACAAGTTAGTGAAAATGGAAGTGATTTCGATATGATCGGAAAATATAATGATCTCGATATAAGTCAAAAATACAGGAATTTGTGGGTTCAATGCGAAAATTGTTATGGATTAAATTATAAGAAATCTTTTAGGTTAAAATGGAATATTTGTGAACAATGTGGATATCATTTGAAAATGAGTAGTTCAGAAAGAATCGAACTTTTGATTGATCCAAGCACTTGGGATGCTATGGATGAGGACATGGTTTCCGTGGACCCTATTGAATTTCATTCCGAGGAGGAACCTTATAAAGATCGTATTGATTCTTATCAAAAAAAGACAGGGTTAACTGAGGCTGTTCAAACAGGCATAGGTCAATTAAACGGTATTTCTATAGCAATTGGTATTATGGATTTTCAGTTTATGGGGGGCAGTATGGGCTCCGTAGTAGGTGAGAAAATAACCCGTTTGATCGAATATGCTACTAATGGATCTCTACCTCTTATTATAGTGTGTGCTTCCGGGGGAGCGCGCATGCAAGAAGGAAGTTTGAGCTTGATGCAAATGGCTAAAATATCTTCAGCTTCATATAATTATCAATCAAATAAAAAGTTATTCTACATATCAATCCTTACATCTCCTACAACCGGTGGAGTGACCGCCAGTTTTGGTATGTTAGGAGATATCATTATTGCCGAACCTAATGCCTATATTGCATTTGCGGGCAAAAGGGTAATTGAACAAACATTGAATAAGACAGTACCCGATGGTTCACAAGAAGCTGAGTATTTATTCCATAAGGGCTTATTCGACCCAATCGTACCACGTAATCCTTTAAAAGGTGTTCTGAGTGAGTTATTTCATCTTCACGGTTTCTTTCACTTGAATAAAAACGAAATCAAATAGAGCATTTAATTCCGTTTTTTTTTTTTGAGGTGCGCAATTAATTATTTAGTTTATAGTAATAAAAAAAGCATGGAGTTTTACTGGAGGTCATACGATCTTATTGTATAACGGATCAGAAGTTGTTGATAATCACTTTTTTTTTTATTTCCTCCGAATCCTTTTTTTTCTACCTATATATAATATAATTCATGATTAATAATCGGGAAAGACTCTATCAATAGGAAAAAAGAGTAATTCTTACCCTAAAAAAAGGAATGTTCCCTTACTTACGTATTCTAAATATGGAATAATTCAAATATAGAATAGAAATCTTGCATTTATTTTTCTATTGATATTGAGAATTTCTAAGAAACTTTTTTGGTATTTATTAGAAGTATAAGAGAACAATAATAATTAATATATATAAAGGTGAATAGGTACACTGATTTAGTTCTACATTTCTTGTACCTAGACCTATTATTATATACTGATAATAGATATACTTATCATAAGATATCTTTATAACAGGTACAAATATTAAATCGAGGTATCCATTCTATGACAACTTTCAACTTACCTGCTTTTTTTGTTCCTTTAGTGGGTCTAGTATTTCCGGCAATTGCAATGGCTTCTCTATCTATTCATGTTCAAAAAAACAAGATTGTATAGATTCAATGGGACCCAACCCCATCCATTTTTTCCAAGACTTGGATGATCATAATACGGATACCCATTTATTTAGTGGACATAGGGTACAACATGTGTATTCTTCCGAACACAAATGAAAGAGCTATTATGCAAGTGGAAACATCATGACATTATATATGATATGGATAAATGCATTTTATATTATCTATTTAAAAATGGGTCAGCGGGTGTATCAAATGGAAAGTCAAAGTATCCATATGTATGTAGATATCCATAGTGGGATCATACGAAGGGGATATTTTTTATAGCTAACTGATTTGATGAATTACTCCTAATGGTTCACATCATAATAATAGTGCTAGTTGCTGAGAGTTACTTCGGGAACAAAAAAAATAAAGTCAAATTCATTTGGGTTATTCTCTCAATTCCAATAAAATGAAACAACTGGATCTAGTATGAACTGTCGATCAGAACGTATATGGATAGAACTTATAACGGGGTCTCGAAAAACAAGTAATTTATGTTGGGCCTGTATCCTTTTTTTAGGTTCACTGGGATTCTTATTGGTTGGAACTTCTAGTTACCTTGGTAGGAATCTGATATCTTTATTTCCTTCTCAGCAAATCCTTTTTTTCCCACAAGGGATCGTGATGTCTTTCTATGGGATCGCAGGTCTGTTCATTAGCTCCTATTTGTGGTGCGCAATTTCATGGAATGTAGGTAGTGGTTATGATAGATTCGATAGAAAAAAAGGAATAGTGTGTATTTTTCGTTGGGGATTCCCTGGAAGAAATCGTCGCATCTTCCTTCGATTCCTTATGAGAGATATTCAGTCGATTAGAATAGAGGTTAAAGAAGGTATTTATCCTCGCCGCGTACTTTATATGGAAATCAGAGGTCAGGGTTCCGTTCCCTTGAATCGCACTGATGAGAATTTGACTCCACGAGAAATTGAACAAAAGGCTGCAGAATTGGCTTCTTTTTTGCGCGTACCAATTGAAGTATTCTGAAATAAAATAATAATAAATTTAAATTAAAGTAAAGAATGAATGCTTTCGCAGCATTGAGTAAGGACCTCATGAATTAGATTTCTTGTTATATAACAAACAACTTAACTTAAACTTACGTTTTTGTTTTTCAGGGCGCTCGTTCGAGCAAAAGCAGATGTATGTGGAAATGCACTCCATTTTTTCTACTAGTAACAATTATACTAAGTATGGATTCATCACATATATCCGAGCAGTTCAGACTGTAGAATTAATCTTTTTTGGTCCAATATTTTTGAATTTATATGTTAGATATAGATGGATCATATCTTGTAATTGAATTCTTTTTTTTGTCAATCGATGTTTCTTTTTATCCTTTCTTTTCCTTTTTTATGATCAAAAGATTGGATAGTTTATAACTATAACCATTCTATTCTATTTATCTCTTTTTTTGCTACTCGGTTTTGATTTTATCATATCAATATTTTTTTCCTAAATTTCCCTCAATTATTCCCGGGCTATAGGTAGCCGGCTAAATTTTTAGAAATGATTAATCTAAAGGGGTTCTTTTACCTCGAAATCCTAAAAATATTTATTTCTTGAACTTGAAGTAGCCTGTTTGGGGATTCATCGAAAGGATGCAATTGCTTCGAATGAAGAAATAAAAAAAAATATATTGTTTCCAGATCCCAGGACTAACCAATTAATTAAATTTTAAAAGTGGGAATAGGTCTATGGATTCAAGACCTTGCTAGGAAAGTCATGTTTCATGGAAATATCAGATTGGATAGAGTCGAGGAACGAAGTGGTTTCATTAACAATTCACAAATAAAAAATGCCAAAAAAGAAAGCATTGAACCCCCTTCTATATCTTACATCTATAGTCTTTTTGCCCTGGTGGATTTCTCTCTCATTTAAGAAAAGTATGGAATCTTTGGTTACTAATTGGTGGAATGACGGGCAATCCGAAGTTTTTGTTAATGATATTAAAGAAAAAAACGTTCTAGAAAAATTCAGAGAATTAGAGGAACTCTTCCTTTTGGATGAAATGATAAAGGAGTACCCGGATACGCATATACAAAAGCTTCGTATAGGAATACACAAAGAAACGATACAATTGGTCAAGATGTACAATGAGGGTCATATCCATACCATTTTACACTTTTTAACAAATATAATAAGTTTTGCTATTCTAAGTGGTTATTCTATTCTGGGTAATGA